TAGTAAAAAAGTCCCCCCAACAGCTGCCGAGCAAGGGACGCATCCTTGCGCTTGGGGGGCGTTCGGGGAAGGTTAACAGGGCCCAAGGCACTACGTAACGTAGAGAAAGTTTATTGCTTTTTAGTGATACCAGAGTATAATAAAATAATAGTGAGTTATTACCTTTTGCATCATGATATGACGACTATTACCCCCCAGGGGGTGTATCGAAAAGCCCGGATATAACTTTTTTAACTGGGGTGGGTAACCCCTAGTTACAAAAAATTTTAGCTGTGATAAATGAGTCGGCGGGCTGTATAACTAATTATTGGCGTAAAATTATAACAATTCTGCGGGCGGCGAGGTCTGCAGAAAAACAGTAAAATGCTTATTACTTTTATTAGGGGGGTTTAAAAGTAACCCACCTGAATTGGTGTTTCAACCATGATATAGAAAATAGTTTTCTTGCAAAAGCCAATAATCTTAAACTGTCTGCAAGGTTATTATGTTATAATAAGTAGTAAAATAAAGGGGCTATTTCTCGCCTTAACCCGAAATGTTTATTAAAAACATTTCTACCCCCAATCTTGGGTAGTAGGACCTGCTCAGTGTAATTTAACAGCCGCAGTATCTTGACTGTGCTAAGGTAGCATAATTAATTGTCCCCTAAATAGGGAATTGTTTGAAAGGTTGCTTTGGGTTAAAAGGGATAACCCCATTAAGTAATGAAATTAGGTTTTAAGTACAGACCCTTAAAATAGCGTAGTAGACGGAAAGACCCCGGGAGCTTAATTAAAATTTATTTGGGGCAAAGCTTGAATATCATCAGGATTTTGAACCCCTTGGGTTTAATGGTAAAGTTACCCCGGGGATAACAGGGTTAGAAGCGAGGAGAGTTCATATCGATTCGCTTAGTTGCTACCTCGATGTTGACTTAAAAGAGCTCTTGGGTGCAGCAGCTCAAAAAGCAGGCCTGTTCGGCCTTTAAAATTTTTCATGAGTTGAGTTAAGACCGGTGTAAGCCAGGTCGGTTCTTATCTTTATTTCTTACCCCCTAGTACGAAAGGATTGGGGGTGGATTAAGTTGGGAAGAGAGCCAAAGGCGTTTATTTTGCAAAGATAAAGACGGGTATTATACCCCCTTCCCTAGCCTGCTTAATTATGGCAGATGAAACAGACTTAGGCTAAACTGCATAGCAAGAGACTATATAATAAACCCAAAAAATTTTTGGCGTATTTAGCAGTGAGTCCTTTATTATTCATGCAAGTGAGAAAAGGTAGCTTTGTAAAGGGAGGATAAGGCGCAGTGCCAGCATCCGCGGTTATTCTGCCTCCCCCGTTTCCTAACAGTGAAAATTTTGGTTAATTCCGACCTTCTTGGTGGTCGAATACTTTTAAGGAGGTTGGCAACTTTTTAGCCTATTTTGTTAAAGGCGTTAAAGCGAAGTAAATTAGATACTTACGTAGCTGGCCGTAATATACAAATTTTAGTTAAACTAAAATTATTTGGCAGCCGATTAACCCCCGCAGGGGATGGTGTTTTGTAAAAGATAGTCCGCTTAGTAATAGGCCACACTTATTTAGTTGGTGTACGTCCGGCTGAACATTGGTAGCAAAAGCTAAGTATCGGTGAAAATCTCTTTTTAAGCCAGGTCTATGTGCTACTAACAGTGTGGAAATAATGCCTTACTTTTAAAAGATTTTTGTAATAGCAAAATTTAGGACTTGCGAGTAAAAGTAAATTAGTTTGTTACTTTGAAACGGGTTTAGTTGGGGTACACACCGCCCGTCAATCTCGGTTTTTCTGAGATAAGTCGTAACATGGTAGCCGTAGGGGAACCTGCGGCTAGTAATAGTGGTAGGGGCATAAGCCCCTAGTGGGCCAGTACAGTATTATTGCTGGCCATATGAAAAGTAAAATATTATACTTTGATATAGTTAGCTATGCTTCTTGCTTATGCATGTTCATAACTATTGCGGTTGTATCATTACTTCTGTTATTAGTATGAGGAATGCAGGGGGTGTATGCGGTTAAGTCCGAGGATTCAGCGATAGAGCTGATTTGAACAGTGATACCAACTTTTTGGGTGTTACTACTGTGTGCTATGAATGTCGGAATGATTCTAGGAGATAACGAGGGTGGGGTGCGTAACAGAGTCAAGGTGGTGGGACGCCAGTGATACTGGAGTTATGACTACGAGGGGGAAGAGTATGATTCTTACATGAGTAGCTTGATTAATAATGTAGATAAGCCAGTGCAACTAGTATATGGCGCTCCAACACGCCTATTAGTAACTTCTTCAGACGTCATACACTCTTTCTCTGTGCCTGATTTGGGTATTAAGGTTGATGCAATACCAGGCCGAATAAATCAGGTGTCTTACACCCCTGACCGGGTAGGTAGTTTTGTGGGTTATTGTAGAGAGCTTTGTGGAACAGGGCACTCGTATATGCCCATAGTTGTTGAGGTAATTACCCCTTCCGAAGGGTAATGGCTAGCTTAGTGTAGCCACCCATGCACGCCAATTTTTCGTATTGGCAGAGGCTTTAGAGCCAGCTACCAAGACATGACAACGCTGCTCAGAGTTTATTATACTAGTATAGTGCTTTTTGGCTTTGTAGGCAGGGTAGTCAGATTTTGCTTACTGCTACTAGTTAACGCTTTGTGCTGCTTTACATTGATCCTGCTGGTGGGAGGATTTAGCTGATACGCTTTGCTACTATATATAGTATACATAGGCGGGGTTTATGTACTATTCATTTTTGTCAGGGTATTCTTGCCCAATAACTTAAAAGCTTTTTCGGCTGGGGCGCCCGCGGGAGTTAGCCTACTTTTTTTAACTTGGGAAGTGAGTAAAGGGTTTAATAGCGTAGGGAGATGACAGAGAGAGCATTCTTTTAACTTTTGCAGAGGATTAGAAGGCCCTCTATATTTATTTTTATGCCTATTTCTAATGCTAGGCTTTTTTATAGTATCCCTAGTCAGAAGATCTAAGGAAAGATTTATACGATAAAGCCAGCTTAGTATAAAAAGTACACAAGACTGTAAATCTTGGGGTAGGGTTTCCCTAGTTAGAATTTTTTGGAGATGTCAGAGATAATATGAGGCTGTTTTAGGTATAGCCCACAGGTGTATTCACCTTCTTCAATGCAAAAGAGGCATTAGCCGAAGCAGACTTGAAATCTGCTTTTATTGCCTTGTGGCAAGTTTTGCTACAATGTAAAAGTGTCAGATTAATGAGTTGATTTTAAGCGTCATGCATAGGCTACTAGCCTCTTTTACTGGAGCTAGTAAACTAATTTTAGGGCTATATTTCGGCTATAGCGTTGGGGCGTAAGCTCTACTAGTTAAAATGAAACTAAGTCTAGTCCTGATATGTTGGGGGGCTTTTATTGTACTTGTAAAATTAAGGGGGGTGTATGCTCACCACTTCTTGGAACTAGGCAAAAAAGTTATGTACCCTCTCGGTGTAAGCTTAGGGCATACAGAGTATGCTATAGGTAGAATGCTTTTTTTTTGTGGGTTGTTGTCCCTTTCCTACAGTGCCCATTATTTTGGGGGAGTATTGGCCGGCTTAAATAAGGTGATATACCTGTTTTTACTAGTAATGGGGGGTTTAGCTAGCAGGAATGATATACTAACAAGGCTCAGTATGTGGGAGTATCTAGGCTTTGTAAGATTTTTGCTTATATTATACTATTCTAACTATGACACTTCCTACGCGGCTGCAGTAACTATTACTTCCTCCCGGGCTGGGGATGTAGGCCTATTTTTTATTTTTGCGGCTTATTTTGGGTCCTTGTGAAATGGGTGAATTTTGGCTATATGCTTTTTCTTAGTAGTAGCCACTAAGAGGGCAGTAATACCCTTTACGAGGTGACTACTTGAAGCTATGCGGGCTCCTACCCCTGTGAGATGCCTTGTGCATTCTTCGACTTTAGTAGCCGCAGGAGTATGGTTTATAGTTAAATATGGCCATTGGTTGGATACTTTTGGTGCAGACCTGCTCCTTATGGCATGTGTCTGCACAATAATTGTGAGTGCCTACAGAGCTCTCTATTTTACCGACATAAAGAAGATTGTAGCTTTGTCTACCGCTAATAATATAGCATGATGTACAGTTTACTATATAATGGGGCATGGTAGCCTTTGTGTAATTCAGCTAGTGAGGCATGGAGTGGCCAAGTGCCTACTTTTTATGGGGGTAGGGGATATTTTATCTGGCTCCTTTGGTAGTCAGAATTTATCTTCAACCTTTAAGGCTCAGAGTAGAGCCGGAATGGGTTGAGTGGGGGTAGCAGTCCTAGTGCTGGGTATAGCTGGTACTCCCTTCCAGGGCGTGTTTTTTACTAAGCACTTGCTTTTAGGTGGTTTGGGATTTAATAGCAAAGTAGTGCTAGGTTTAGCATTATTTTACTCTGTGTATCTTACCTACTGATATTCGGCCCGATTACTTCTTTTAATGGGGGGGGTACCAGGCGGGGTGAATAAATGGATAGCCAAAAACTTTGCACAGGTGGCTTGCTTTTTAGTATTAGCCACTGCCATAAATTATAGGCTATCTTCCAATCTGAGTGAAAAAAAATCTTTGGGGGGTTTAGCTAGCGCAAGGGTGGCTGCAGTTCAAGCTGGTGGGTTGTGAAGGGGGCTTCGGTATAGCAGCTTTAACAATTCATCAGCATGATACAGGGCTTTGGGGGGCCAAGATGTTATAGTAAAGGCTAGCTATAGCTGGTGACTGGACCTGATCAGGTCTGGATCAAGGTTATTTTACTTCCGCGGGGAGGTAGCAGTGGCTCGAGGGGTTGTTAAAGGCAACCCTTCTATGGGTTACTTGTTTACTTCAAGGGGTTTAAGGGTACTACTGGGGTTGTTGGGGATGATTTTTGTTTTCTTCTGATAAGTGTGACACCAATAGTATAAGTATTATACTACTTTTCCAAAGTAAAGATCTACTACACGTAGTTGGCGTAATGAGCTGACTGCCAGTTTTTAATGCTTTTTCTACGTTTCTGTTTTTAGTTAGGGCAATTTTGTGAAATTTAAAGGGGCTTCAAGTGTTCCTCTTGCTAGCTGCTTTTTCTGCTCTTTTCCTATGGCTTGAGACAGCAAAGGGTGTCACGCTGCACTACCTAGACAGGTTCTGAATGTTTATTTTGAGGGAGGTTATAGTGTTTATTTCCCTGCTGACTTGTTGCCTGTGGTTTGAGGACAGAAGGGACATTAATCTGTCCCCCTACCTAGAAATACCTTTCTTTGGATGCTTTTTACTGATAGGGTCTTCGGTGACAGCGACTGGTTTTCATCACAGTGCTGGGACACGCAGGGGGGATGTGCATTTGCTAGCCACCCTCATTCTGGGGGCTGGGTTTGTGTGATTACAGCTAATAGAGTTTGGGGAGTGCCCGGTGAGGATAGTTAGGTCGGTGTATCACGCCTCTTGCTTTTGTACGGTTGGGTTACACTTTTCGCATGTTTTGATAGGCTTAATCTTCTTAGCTGTTTTATTTATTGCGGGGTCAGATGTTTTTGGTGACTATTACACCACTTTGTTTGTGTGATATTGGCACTTTGTTGATTATGTGTGGCTATTTGTGTACACAGTGGTCTACCTGTGTTATCTCTCTTAGTTTAATTCTAAATCGTTAGCTTGTGGCGCTAAAGATGTGTATCACAGAGGGAATTCTAATGGTAAAGCTAATACGAGGTAATTTAGTGGATTTGCCCACAAATGCATCTTTAAATTATTATTGATGTAGGGGGTTTATGATAGCTGGCTTTTTAGCACTGCAGGTAATTAGGGGCATTATCTTGTCTTTGCTCTACGTTGCTGACGCAAATCTTAGGTTCCCCTGTGTAATGGAGGTTACAGGGGACAGTCTTTTCTCATGGGTCACCCGGTATGTGCACATATGGGCGGTGAGTTTTATATTTGTACTCTTTGGCATTCATATGGGTCGCGCACTGTATTATTCCAGCTATACTAAGGTACCTGTTTGAAACGTAGGGTTTATACTTTATTTGCTAATGATGGTTGAGGCATTTTTAGGCTATATACTGCCTTGGCACCAGATGTCCTACTGAGCCGCAACGGTGTTAACCTCTGTTGTACAAAGGGTCCCTCTGGTAGGCAAAAAGTTGTATAGGTATATTGTTGGGGGTTTTTCAGTAACTAACGTCACCCTAATGCGAGTGTTTGCTGCACACGTGGTAGTAGCCTTTGTTATTATCGGCTTAGCGCTTGTGCATCTTTTCTATTTACACAAGACTGGGTCAAATAACAGACTGTTTATGCAAAAAGGGTACACGGACATTGTGCATTTCCACAGGTATTACAGAAATAAGGATGCCTTTTGTCTTTTAGTACTTTACTCTTTTTGCTTTGGGTTAATTTTTTATACCCCCGATATGGTTCTAGATGTAGAGAGTTATCTACAGGCTGACCCTATGGTCACACCCGCGGCTATAAAGCCAGAATGATACTTTTTATTTTATTATGCTATGCTACGTTCGGTCAGGTCCAAGATTGGGGGCTTAATATTAGTAGTAGTGTTTTTATTTATCCTGTGACTACCCACAAGTAATCATGCTTGTGTCTATTTTCCTGCTCGGCAGGTGGTATTCTGGGTGGTGGCTTCTCAACTGATGTTACTAAGCTATTTAGGAGCTTGTGCGCCGGAGGCTCCTTATGTGGTGATTAGTCAGGTCAGAAGCTTCTTAGTAGTTTTTAGCTTATTTCTTTTTAAGGGGCTGTGGGGTTATAAAGCTAGATGAGAACGGTACTTTTTGGCTTAGTCCTAATAAGAGGGGTTTTTAGCTTAGTTACTTTTAAGTTTATTTCGGTGATACTCCTTATAGAAAATGCTAACATTTTAATTCTCCTTTTTTGTTACTTAGGTGCTGAGAGCAGGTCACGTGCAGCATTTTTAGTTTTTATGGTGGTGGCCACCATAGAGGTAACGTTAGCGCTAGTTTCTTTAACTCGGTTATGGGATTACGACTCGCTTTCTTACTAGTTTTACTCGCCACAGGGGCTGTAGGGCTTATTACTTTGTCAGGCAGGGATGCAACTTACATCGGGCCACTAGTGATAGTAGATGGGTGTAGTGTAAGGCTATCTCTTATTAGCGTGCTTTTTGGAGTAGTATACTACTCTTGCTGTTATAGCACATCTAGTAAGACAGAGAGGTTTTGCTTGCTGGTAAGAGTGGCGAGATCTATTATTTGTTTTAGTAGAAAACATCTGTTAGTATTTTGAGTAGGCTATGAGCTTAGTATAATCCCCCTGTTGCTATGCTTATTTATTAGGTCCCCGTACTCAGAGCGATTTTTAGCAGGGTGGTATTTACTAACGTACGTATTACTAACAGGGGCTCCCCTACTGCTAAGTTTAATGGTATTAGGGAGTAAAAGGGGAAGCTATTTGATAAGGGATCAGAAAAATACTATTTTTGTGATGGAAGTTGTATTGTTCGCGCTTTTTGTAACAAAGGTACCCCTCCCACCCTTTCACGCTTGACTTCCGGTAGTGCATGCAGAAGCTAGTACTCTGGTGTCAGTGGCCCTAAGGGGTTACGTAATGAAGTTGGGGGTGGTAGGATTATACCGGTTTTGTGGTAATCTGCTAAAAACACTACAAGGCTTAGTAGCTGTGTTGTTTTTGGTATCTTTGGGGTTCTATCTGTGTGCGGCAAGGGAGTTGGATGTAAAGCGCTGGCTTGCTTTTTTAAGCCTTTCTCACATACTAGTGGGAGTGGTTGGGTTGCTATATGGGTCGGGTGGTATGGAAAGGTTTAGTTTTATATTCTGCCTAGGCCACGGGTTATCCGCCGGCATGTTATTTTTTATCTTTGGGGTTATGTACCGAAAAGCTGGGACTCGTAACTGGCTCCTTATGGCTCCCACTAACGGGCAGGGGTCTTGTTGGAGACTAGTGTTAATAGCTAGGCTATTAACAGTATCTTCATTCCCTGTTTCAATCTCTTTTATTTCTGAGGTTTATATACTAAGTGCTTCTTTTAGGAGAGCGTCGGTATTGACAGGGTTTAGTATTTATATCCTTTTAGGGGGGTTAGTTCCCGTACTTCTCTTGGCCTACTTGTTGACAAAGGTAGATCTTAAGAGTTCCGCAGCCCAAGGGCTGAGGGGAGGGGAGGGCCTGTTGTTAATGTCACTGTTCCTATTATGATTTGGGGGATGTCTTCTGGTGTAACACGGGTGTAGTGAGGTGTTAAGGCACACCGTGTTTTGGCTACGGAGGCGAGTAGAATCTACTACTTTTTTTTAGCTCAAGGTTAGAGCGTTAGTTTGAAGGGCTAAAGGTACTTTCGCTGTGGGGGGATAAGTTAATAGTAAACTGCTTGATTCATGCTCAAGAAATATGCTTATGCATTTCCCCTAAAGTAATGCTAGGAGTTAGACGAGTAAAATTGATTTTAAGTGGGCTGTCAACGCTGGTCAAGGGGCTTAGGCCAGCGTATAACTTTATATGCATAATGCTTTTATGCATTTTTTTAACACTCCGTGTTCCTTACATTTATTCGGCCTTTGGCTTTTTATCTTTCATTTTTATAGCAATAAGTCCACTGTTTCTAAGACTTTTTGTTAGTCGGTTCAAAAAAGGATTTAATATTTTTTTTGCTTCACTAGTACCCCCCGCAACCCCGTTGTGAATTGCCCCCTTTGTGGGGTTGGCTGAAACTATTAGTTACATAGTACGTCCGGCTGTACTAATGATTCGTCCCTTTTTAAATATCACTATTGGGTCTCTGGGGGCAGCCGCGTGTGCAGGGTATGTTGCCCCGTACCCCCCGCTGCTGGCATTAAGAGCATTTCTGTTCTTTTACGAGGTGTTTGTTGCTATGGTCCACTGGTTTATAGTAGTTAATATACTCGGGTTTAGGGTGGACCACTAGAGCCTAGCACTCCCCCATGGGACTGCAAGGAAGGTTTTTATATTTTTTGAGGGCAGTCTTGTTTTGTGTTTCTTTATCCTGATCAAAACCACTAGGGTTTTGATTGTGCTTAGAGGGAGCTGGACTTGTACTAATAGTGGGATTTTTTAAGTATTCTTCATCTAAAAAACGGTACCTTTCCCTCCTGGTGTACCTACTAATTTCGGGGGTAAGATCGGGGATGCTTTATCTCGGGTTATTAAAACCAGATCTGGGTTTTGTGGGTATTGCGGGGTTTGGGGTTAAGGCCGGACTGCTACCTTTTACTAGTTGGCTTTATGCGGTGTACAGTAACATACCTTGGAGAATGCTCTATTTTGTTGCTGTCATTAGCAAGGCTAGGTTCTTGTACCTCCCCACCCTTTTACCACACAGGCTAGCAATAGAGATTTCGGCACTATGCTGCGCAAGCTTGCTATTATGCGGGCTACACATGTGGTACTGTGTGGGTAATTTAAAGGGTTTTATTGCTTACAGAAGAATAGGGTCTTCAGTTGTGTTATTTTATTTGTGCACGGGGGGTTATTCTATGTCGATTTGGTTATACCTCTCGTATGGCTTGAGACAGCTTATGACCTTTTCTGTGCTGTGGGCAGCAGAAGGCCCCCTTTTAGGGGGAGGCCAAAGGGTTTTATTGCTTTTTACTGCTACTGGAGCTCCAGTAGCAGTAAGGTTTATATACAAGGCATTGACTATCGTGGCCCTCAGGGATTTTAGTGTTAGAGTTGTACTTTGCTGGGTTATTTTCGGGTTTTTGGAACAATTGTACTTGTCCCTATTCTTATTAGAAAAGGTTTGTAGTGTTGCCGCTCGGTAGTCCCTGTGGGGGTAGTTTAAATAAAATTCTTACTTTACACGTAAGGGATGGTAGGTCACCTCCCCGCACAGTTATAACGAGGTAGTTTAATAAAAACATGTACTTTGCACGTACAAGATGGATCCTTTTCCTTGTTAGGCTATACAGGTTTAGTTTAATTAAGAATAACAGCTTGTCATGCTGTAGATGCTGCTAGTAAGCAAACTGTGATGGCTATTTTGTATAAATTGTTTACAGTGCTGTTAAGATTTGCCTTAATTATGGTTTTTGTAGCGTTTTTTATATTGAGAGAACGTAAGGTCCTAGGTTACATTCAGATACGTAAGGGACCAAAAAAGGCCGGGCCGGCCGGTTTATTTCAGAGGTTTGCAGACTTGATAAAGTTAGTTGTAAAGGTCAAGAAATCTAGGTTTCAATATCGTAGTAGTCTAGGCCTGTTTGGGGTGCACCTGCTGGTATTTCTTTCCCTGTCCTACTGCTTTTTGTATGTGAGGGTATGAAAAGGGGCAGATAATCTGGGTCTTTTAGTCTTTCTGGTTGTAACCAGATTAACGGGATATAGTTTGCTTAGCGTGGGGTGGGGGAGCTTTAGAAAGTATTCACTGTTTGGTTCTTTGCGGTCAGCCTTTGGGTCGGTAACTTTTGAGGCATGTCTTATGTGTTTGTTAATAATCTTCGGGCTATTTTCAGGGGGGTACTGCTTAAAGCTACTTCCCTATCCCGGAGTAATACTATGTCTGGCCCCCGTATATTTTTTGTGGTTAGTGAGCATTCTTTGCGAGACTAATCGTACCCCCTTTGACTACGCCGAGTCTGAGAGAGACTTAGTCAGGGGGTTTAACACAGAGTTTTCGGGGGTTTATTTTACCTGCTTGTTTGCTTGTGAGTACCTTATAATATATATTATGGCCTGATTTAGTGCGTCTTTATTTTTTTCCCCTTCCCTGTTGTACCTTGCTGTAGGATTTCATACCATATATTTTCTATGATCCCGAGCAACTTTACCCCGAGTGCGTTACGATTATTTTGTAAAATTTATGTGGGGGGTTAGTGTTTGCATCCTTACACTGTTTTTGCTGGTGTCCCTTTAGTCTGTATAGATTAAGTAAATCCTAAAGCTGTTAACTTTACAATGCTGCTTTATGCGGCTATAGGCGTTAGGCAGCTAAATAGTTTAATCAAAACGCTACTTTTGGGGAGTAGGGATCTTTTTACAGAAGTTTGCTGGCCGGTAGGGCTGCAATGGCAGGGCACTTTGATATAGTGTTATTTAAAGGTACTACTTTCGCCGGTAAAACTCCCATAGCTTATAATAAAGTATTAGATTCTTACTCTAAGGAAGTTTTAAACTGGGGGTAAAGATGTCCGGGGTAGTGTTAGTTTGATTATTTTTACTGGGGTTAGTATCTTTTTATGGGAGAAAATTTTTTAAGGGGGGAGGGTATAAAAGAGCCGTATGGTCTTCCTCTTTTGAGTGCGGATTTTTGGCACACCCTCTTAAGGTTAACACGTTTAGAACTAGTTTATTTGTCCTCCTCGTTTTTTTTGTGGTATTTGACCTGGAAGTGTCATTGTTACTAAAAGCTACGTTTCAGGAAGATTTTTATAAGAGGTTGGGATTTTATGCCCTGTTTATCTGCCTAGTGGCTGGGGGATTTGTATTAGAAGTGGTTAAGGGATTTGCTACTTGGCACTCGTAACCCTCAGGTAAGTGGGAGAGTTTTGTACGTATTACTGCTAATAATACAGAGAGCTTAAACAGCTCAGCTCTTTATGGAAGCTGCTTAGTTTAAAAATTTTAAAGAACACGTGTCTTCAAAACACGAAGTGACTATGTCAACGGCTGTCAGTTGTGACTAAAAGGTTAGCTTACTGACTTTTTACCTTGGACCACAAGCGTATAGGAACCGTTTACACACTAATAGGAGTGTGATTTGGGTTTATAGGCTTGGGCCTTAGATTATTGATTCGATTACAAATGCTAGATGCTTATAAAAATATAATGTCTTTAGACGTGTACAATAACGTTATTACTAGCCACGGTATCATCATGATTTTCTTTTTCCTGATGCCAGTGATGATTGGGGGATTTGGGAACTACCTATTACCGTTACTGCTATCTTTGCCGGATCTTAATCTTCCTCGTTTAAACGCTCTTAGGGCTTGGCTGTTATTACCTTCGGGGGTAAGTCTTATAATTAGGTTGGTTATAGGAACTTCCGGCACAGGGTGAACATTTTACCCCCCTCTTTCGGGGGGGACTTTTAGGTCGGGTACGGGGACCGACTTCTTAATGTTTTCTCTACATTTGGCTGGGGTGTCTAGCATTTTAAGTTCTATAAAATTTATTTGTACAATTCAGTCGGTGACTTATTATGAGATTAACCACGAACATGTATCAGTTGTTATTTGAGCCTACCTTTTTACTTCAATACTGCTACTATTATCTTTACCTGTCTTAGCTGCTGGTATTACAATGCTTCTTTTTGACCGTAACTTTGGTTCTGCTTTTTTTGATCCCATGGGAGGGGGTGACCCCGTTCTGTTTCAGCACATGTTTTGATTTTTTGGACACCCGGAGGTATATGTGCTAATCCTCCCCGGGTTTGGGGTTGTCAGGCATATATGCCTCAGAGTTAGTAACAATAAAGAACCTTTTGGGTACCTGGGCTTGGTCTTTGCTATGTTTGCAATTGTTTGCTTAGGTTGCGTGGTATGGGCTCACCACATGTTTACAGTCGGAATGGATGTTAAGAGTACTGTGTTTTTTAGATCGGTCACAATGATTATAGGAGTACCCACAGGAATTAAGGTATTCTCTTGACTCTATATGCTTTTTAGTAGTAACGTTCGAGGGGGGGACCCCATAACATGATGAATTGTTGCGTTTATTATACTGTTTACGATTGGGGGTGTTACTGGGATCGTGCTATCTTCTTCCGTTATGGACAGATTATTACATGACACGTGGTTTGTGGTAGCCCACTTTCATTACGTGTTTTCTCTTGGGTCTTATACCAGAGTAGTAATATCTTTCATTTGGTGGTGGCCTATTTTGAGGGGATGCACATTAAAAAAGCTGCTATTAAAGGCTCACTGCGTGGTGTCTGCTGTGGGGTTTAATTTGTGCTTCTTCCCAATGCATTACTTTGGCTTATGTGGTTTACCTCGACGAGTGTGTGTTTATGACAGAACTTTTAATTTTATTAGCCAAATATGTACCCTGGGCAGATTGATTTCGTCAACGAGGGCTTTTTTATTTGTGCTTATATTGTGGGAGTCAATGAGAGTAAAGAAAGTTAGGGTGGGCAATTGGGGGAATAGCGCCACGCAGCTAAACCTTTTACCTACTCCGGTGGCGTATCACGCTGTGTATGCCAGTAAGGTAGTGTGGTGAGAAGTTAAGCAGGGGTAGCTTCAGTCTAAATAGTTTCATGTTTAAAACGCTACTTTTGTAATGTAGAAAAAGCATCCCTGCTTTTAGGCAGGCTTATTGAACTCTCTATGAGAAGGAGCATAGCTCTTTACGGGCATTGCCCCCAGCGGCAACATGAACAAGACTCTGCTCTACTTTTTTAAGTTGACTTGCCTAATTCTGATGGGGATAATTACATGGGTTATTTGATTTGTTGCCCTGTATCCTGGGTCAGTAGTAGCAAGACGGCTAGCTCTCAGCGGGCTAAAGGTATCTTTGGCCACATCCTGGCGTAAAGTTTTTAAAAAGGTATCATTGCTTATGTGAGGCAGGGGTGATAAGACGGCCGGGCTTATTCGACGAAACCGTCGAACTTTAAAGAAGGATTAGGGTATCCCCGGCACCCCAAGCTTGGTGGGGGGAGGCCCTAGTCTCTAATAGAGTGTAATTCTCCGGGGGTTAACATGAGAAACATAGAGTTTTTAATTACTGGGGTTGTATTATGATGCTTTTGGTCGAGAATTTTATATTTAATTTTTACGGTATTAGGGCGTTTAGGTATAAAGTTATGAAAATTAGCTGTTAAGTCAATAGGCTTAAGCCCTCAGGTGTTAGCAGCAAAGTTTCGGATATTTATTTGGGGGGAGTCAGGACAAAGTTCTCAAGCACACAAGACTGAAAATAAGGGTTCATCCCCCCAAGAGCCTCCCTCCAAAGGCTAAAATTTTTTAAATTTTTAAGAGATTTCAGTACCCCACGAGGGGGGGCATAGCCCATTAGAGTATCCTACTCCCGTGTATAAAGATGGAGACTAACACTGTCATATTTATTACTATAATGGTCATACGGGTAATCTGCACATTTTACCTGTAAGGCCAGTTAGGTACGTGGGGGTTTATTATATAGGGCGCCAGCGAGTAAAATAGGGGGTTACCCCGGACTACTTGCCTGACTTGCCATAAGAGGAAAGTAGGCAATAAGAGGAAAATAGAGGATAGAGAATTATGGATATACCTATATATATATACTATACAGAGTAATTAAGGATACATATTATATAGAATAACCCCTTTAGGGGGTTTATTATATAGACTTACCCCCGTACCCCCCCAGTTAGGTACGTGGGGATTTTTTATATAGGGCGCCAGCGAGTAAAATAGGGGGTTACCCCGGACTACGGTAGGCTTAAGAGCCTAGTAAAAATGTTCCACAAGATTTATGGAGTTTTCGAGTTTATTGGTGATGTATCCTGTGGCGTAGTTATTACTACTTTGATTCTATATGGAGTGGCTCCTATTATTAAGATGTTAATTAAGAAACGTCCCCAGATTCTTAAGAGTGTATTTCCACTAAGAAATTCAAATTATTGTTTTGCTATCGGTAAACGTCAACGTGTAGCTAAGTTGCGGGCGGGTTATACTTTTTGGGCATGGTTTATTCGGTTATTCAATATTGTGGGAGATTCAATCCCCTACAGGGTTA